GGAATCCTTTATGATAATCATCCACGCCTGAAACGTATCTTAATGCCTGAAAGTTGGATAGGATGGCCTTTACGTAAGGATTATATTGCCCCTAATTTTTATGAAATACAAGATGCTCATTGAATAATCAGAAACTAATCTTCACTTCTACAACTCCAGATATTCAAAGAATTTTTGTACATTCTCTTCGAGATCAAACATAGTAATTGAAGTTTCATTCACATATTATTTTTTTTTTAGTTATTGGGTGGGCTAAATAAAATAAATACTAAAAAAAAAAAAATTAGAGGATTCATTGAGATTCTCAAATTTTGAAGATACTTTTTCGAATGAGCCGAGCCACTAGGATGAAACTAAAAGAGTTCCGCATTATGAACTATGTACCGCGCACATCACTTAGATGGGCTATAGAAAGTAACATAGGAGGAAATGAAGAAATAGAATCTGAAAAAAATATAGAAGGAAATGAAAGAGGATCATATTCTATTTGTACTGTATCTGAAATGAACTTTGGCTATTCCCATCCTTCAACTCCTCTAGACTATACTTTTTCTCTTTCAACTAACTAATTTAGCCTTTCGAATATGTATAAAGTATTAACGTTTTTTTTGAACAAAAGGAGACACAGTATGGACAAATAAAAAAACAAGAGGAAACAAAATGGAATTCTTTTGTATACTTTATATACATATGATATATATAAGGGGTATATCTCCGACATTTAGATGGATAAATATGTATCACGATTTATACTATTAATGAATATGTATGTCGACCCATATCAATTAATTTTTAGAATATATACTCATACAAATTACTCATGTGCCAGGAACCAGATTTGAACTGGTGACACGAGGATTTTCAGTCCTCTGCTCTACCAGCTGAGCTATCCCGACCATTCACGACGCATCATCCTCATTTTATTTTAATATAGGACTTGGGTCTATGTCAATTAGTCAATTAGAAAAACGAAAAAGTATTACAAAGTATTATACAGGATCTAATAGAATTTCTTGGATCTTCAAAAAAAAATTTTCAAAGTTTCAGTACAGTACAAGTAATGATATGTATTGTTAATTATTCAAATTTAATGGATTCCTTGCTCAAATCATTTGTACTGTACGCGTATCATATATATCACACACAAGTCTTGTGATAAGAAAAAAATTTTCGCTCAGATCCATTTGTGAAAGAAAAGAGTAGAATGAGAATGAATGATAAATATAACGAATTTTGATTTGAATCGCTAACAAAATGATAAAATGAAAATAAATAATTAGGGAGTCAACCGGGTCGTTTTGGGGATAGAGGGACTTGAACCCTCACGATTTCTAAAGTCGACGGATTTTCCTCTTACTATAAATTTCATTGTTGTCGATATTAACATGTATAATGGGACTCTATCTTTATTCTCGTCCGATTAATCAATTATTAAAAAGATCTATCAGACTACGGTGGAGTGAATGGTTTGATCAATGAATATTCGATTCTTTTTTCAATTTTTAATCGATTCACAACAAGTCTTTCATTTTTCATATAAATATAAAAAAATACAGATTTGGGTCGTCATTAATCATTTTGAGATAGTATTTCAGTACTATACGTATGTATATAGGTTTATCCTTCATCCTTGCTGAAGTTTCGATGGAAGGATTCCTTTACTAACACAATGCAGCCAACTCCGTTTGTTAGAACAGCTTCCATTGAGTCTCTGCACCTATCCTTTTTTATTTTCGGTTTATGAAACCCTTGTTTATTTTCATAAAACAGGATTTGGCTCAGGATTGCCCATTTTTAATTCCAGGGTTTCTCTGAATTTGAAAGTTCTCACTTGGTAGGTTTCCATACCAAGGCTCAATCCAATTAAGTCCGTAGCGTCTACCAATTTCGCCATATCCCCTCTTTTTTTTGATGTGATTAAGATCACATCATGATGCCGCCCCCCCCCTTTTCTTTCATTTCTATTATGCTGGACCGGTTGAATTCATTAGATACCGGTTCCTATATTGAAAAGTTTTTTCTACTATTTGATTTCTTGTATATTTTCTTTCATCTCTATCGGAGACCCGTATTTGGTCCAATCAGAAATTATTCTATCATTTCTATATCATCAATTCAATATAGATCGCATAACATATATATTATAGTATAATATATATTTATTATACTTATATATGCCCCTATTTCTACCGTTTTTAGCGTGAAATTTAAAATACTTGAACGGTCTATTCTTTTTTTTTTTTTCGTCTTAGCTTTCACCTTTCCGAATGAAACCAGAGGAGTGTTTCATTATGATCTGGATTGCGCTTTTATCTTTCATGTTATTCTTAGGGCAGGCCTTCTATAACATAACAAAAAAACGAAAAGGAAGATTTGAGTATTATTAATTTTAAATTCAATTAATAGCCATAACTAAAACTAATAAAATGGCTATAACTAACCATTCCGTTAATTTAGAATTAGAAGAGAATTAAAAATAAAATTATTTATTAATTAAATA